GAAAGTGCGAGTCCTGCTATAAAGTCATATGATATATATATATATCAGATTCTTCATATTAGTATACGCTCAGGAGTTCCTGCTATAAAAAGTCATATGATATATATATATCAGATTCTTCATATTAGTATACGCTCAGGAGTTCCTGCTATAAAAAGTCATATGATATATATATATCAGATTCTTCATATTAGTATACGCTCAGGAGTTCCTGCTATAAAAAGTCATATGATATATATATATCAGATTCTTCATATTAGTATACGCTCAGGAGTTCCTGCTATAAAAAGTCATATGATATATATATATCAGATTCTTCATATTAGTATACGCTCAGGAGTTCCTGCTATAAAAAGTCATATGATATATATATATCAGATTCTTCATATTAGTATACGCTCAGGAGTTCCTGCTATAAAAAGTCATATGATATATATATCAGATTCTTCATATTAGTATACGCTTAGGAGTTCCTGCTATAAAAAGTCATAGGACATAGATTTTTTCATATTAATATACGCTCAGGAGCCTTTATGTTTAGTAAATGTGGTTGTCTACAACACATGCTCTGGGTTTTCTGTTAAAAGGGTGCAGCACATGTGTGCTAGACTTCCTACAAGGGTAGGTGTGACCATCGAACAGTCCAAAAAATACAGCGTGAGTATAATTACAGTAGTTTCTTGCATCCCGGTTTCGGGGTTTGACGGGAGATGCCGAGCTATTGATTTCTCACGGGGGGTAGGGGGGTTTAACGCCAAAAACCCTGCGTATGGGGTTTTAAAAACCCTTAATTTACCCTTAATTTACCCTTAATTTTAATGATTTTTTTGATATGACAGGAATTTAGAGCCCGGGGAGAAAAAATTAGGGGTAAAATCTCATATTTAACAAGGATTTTATGTCCGACTAGCATTAATAAAATTGGGGGCATTATTTAGGTTGGTGATTCTTAACACGAGCATTGAGATGTCCCAGCCGAAATGTAAGCACAGGTACCACTGAGAGATGTTGGGGAAAGGTTCCCCAAAAAAAACAGTGAGGGCCTTTTATCTCAGTTTGGCCTCATCATGGGCCATCTAGGAACTAGAGCATAGGAGGGAGGCTTTTTAAAGAGCAATCGTAGCTACGTTGCGGGAAGTGTTCATAGATTCACATCCGTCAGTGGCCTCTTAAAAAGTGAGGACGGCCACTCTTCACTCCATGTTCCTTGGAAAGCGCATTAGGGCCCGGACACCTGACCACAGTTTGGCTTCATCATGGGCCATCTAACAACAAAAGCATAACAAATCTCTATGAATCTGGAGATAGAAATAGTTCTTAGGGTTATACGTGTGTTGAAATAATTTAAAGTATTCTTAGATTAAGGTCTTTAATACGAGCTTGGTAGTTCTTCAATTGTTAGGATCTTACTATTCATATCAAATTATACAAGTATGTTGAAAGAGATAGTTATGCTACTCTCACTAATGCTCAATCTTCAGTTGTTAAATTAATTCTATTATGTGGAAAAACACATTCATGTGAATATAGCTGTATATGCTCGAGTAAAATGTATGGGCGTTTACATCGATTTGTTAATTAAGGGATGTATAATATTCCTATTAGTCGTATTGTCTTGTAATGTTTATCCAATAAATATTTGTATGTTTCTGGGTTATTATTCGTCCTGATGTCAGGTTTAAGGATATTCGTGAGGAAAAAAAGAAAATGTTCGAATTTTATTTTAGTTATTAAGCATGACTTAATTATTGTTTTTAGGATATTCATGAGGAAAAGAAAAGAATGTTGTAAATTGTTGATGGTCTATATACATTAATATATAAATAGTATGGATATTCGTGAGGAATATAGATGAATGCTCGATTATACATATATAGTCTATATACATTAATACATATATAGTGTGGATATTCGTGAGGAATATAGATGAATGCTCGATTATACATATATAGTCTATATACATTAATACATATATAGTGTGGATATTCATGAGGAATATAGATGAATGCTCGATTATACATGTATAGTCTATATACATTAATACATATATAGTGTGGATATTCGTGAGGAATATAGATGAATGCTCGATTATACATATATAGTCTATATACATTAATATACTTGTAGAGAACATTATTAATATGGTGTGTGGATATTCGTGAGGAATATAGATGAATGCTCGATTATACATGTATAGTCTATATACATTAATACATATATAGTGTGGATATTCGTGAGGAATATAGATGAATGCTCGATTATACATGTATAGTCTATATACATTAATACATATATAGTGTGGATATTCGTGAGGAATATAGATGAATGCTCGATTATACATGTATAGTCTATATACATTAATACATATATAGTGTGGATATTCGTGAGGAATATAGATGAATGCTCGATTATACATGTATAGTCTATATGCATTAATACATATATAGTGTGGATATTCGTGAGGAATATAGATGAATGCTCGATTATACATGTATAGTCTATATGCATTAATGCCTAATTAATGTGGATATTCGTGAGGAATATAGATGAATGCTCGATTATACATGTATAGTCTATATGCATAAATGACTAATTAATGTGGATATTCGTGAGGAATATAGATGAATGCTCGATTATACATGTATAGTCTATATGCATAAATAACTAATTAATGTGGATATTCGTGAGGAATATAGATGAATGCTCGATTATACATGTATAGTCTATATGCATAAATAACTAATTAATGTGGATATTCGTGAGGAATATAGATGAATGCTCGATTATACATGTATAGTCTATATGCATAAATAACTAATTAATGTGGATATTCGTGAGGAATATAGATGAATGCTCGATTATACATGTATAGTCTATATGCATAAATAACTAATTAATGTGGATATTCGTGAGGAATATAGATGAATGCTCGATTATACATGTATAGTCTATATGCATAAATGACTAATTAATGTGGATATTCGTGAGGAATATAGATGAATGCTCGATTATACATGTATAGTCTATATGCATAAATGACTAATTAGTGTGGATATTCGTGAGGAATATAGATTGCTTATGAGCGGAACATAGTTTAACGAGAACGTCGGCTTTGGGGGTCGGTGGTGGGGGTTTAATTCCCCTTGTTTCGATCGCCAACAACTGCCAACAGTGTGTGACAAAGGAGGGGGTGAGCCCTCATTCTTCGGTTTACAAGACCGGTGCTTTCATTAAGCTACGTTGACATCAGTTTAGTAGTTTGTTTTCCAGTCATCCTGAGAGGGGGAATAGAATGAGAAAGATGAAGAAGTAGATTAGTGAGGCCACTTGTCCGATGAGGATAAAAGGGTCCTCAACTGGTTGTCCTCCAATTCATGTTAAGATAAGGGTGTCCGCAATTAGTGACCAGAAGATGATCTGGGTGATTGGTCGGAATATTAGGCTACGTTGTTTGGCCGTGTGTAGGAGGGGTAGAAGGGCAAGAATTAAAATTGAGAAGACTAGGGCTAGCACTCCCCCCAATTTGTTTGGAATAGATCGAAGAATAGCATAAGCAAATAAGAAGTATCACTCTGGTTTAATGTGGGGGGGTGTAACTAGTGGATTGGCTGGAGTGAAGTTGTCTGGGTCTCCTAATAGGTTTGGGGAAAATATAGCGAGTAGAGCTAATATTGTTAATATGATTAGAAACCCGAGGAGGTCTTTGTATGAGAAATATGGGTGAAATGGAATTTTGTCTGTGTTTGAGTTTAGTCCTGTTGGGTTGTTTGAGCCTGTTTCATGTAGAAAAAGAAGATGAAGAATGGTGGCTCCTGCAATGACAAATGGAAGAAGGAAGTGGAAGGCAAAGAATCGGGTTAGTGTAGCATTGTCTACTGAGAATCCGCCTCAGATCCATTGAACTAGTGTTGTGCCAACATAGGGAATAGCTGACAGGAGGTTCGTGATGACTGTTGCACCTCAGAAGGATATTTGACCCCATGGGAGAACGTAGCCAACAAAAGCGGTCGCTATAACCAAGAACAACAAGATTACCCCAATATTTCAGGTCTCTTTAAATAAAAATGATCCGTAGTAAATGCCGCGGCCAATGTGAAAATAAATGCAAATGAAGAAGAAAGAGGCCCCATTTGCGTGTAAATTACGAATAAGCCATCCGTAGTTGACATCTCGACAAATGTGGGCGACCGATGAAAATGCTATTGTGGTGTCTGCTGTATAGTGTATTGCCAGGAATAGGCCAGTGAGGATTTGAATGATCAGGCAGATGCCTAGTAAAGAGCCAAAATTTCATCATGCTGAGATGTTAGATGGGGCGGGGAGGTCGATGAAGGATCCGTTAATAATTTTTACTAAGGGGTGGGATTTTCGGAGGTTGGGTGCCATTAGAAGGTTTTTATAGTTGAAATACAACGGTGGTTTTTCAGACCTCTAGTCTTGGTTGAAGTCCAGGTAAGAACTATGATTTACTTAGTATCCTTTTTTATAGTTGGGTTAGTTTTGGGGCTAGTGGCGGTTGCTTCTAACCCTTCTCCGTACTATGCGGCTCTTGGGTTAGTAATGGCCGCTGGTGCCGGGTGTTGTGTAATTGTGAATTTTGGGGCTTCTTTTTTATCTTTGGTTTTGTTCTTAATTTATTTGGGGGGAATGTTAGTAGTTTTTGCTTATTCTGCAGCTTTGACTGCAGAGCCATATCCTGAGGCGTGGGGGAGTTGATCTGTTGTTGGGTATGTTTTGGTATATCTACTGTTGGTCATAGGTGGGTGCTATATGGTAGGGGGTTTGACTTTTAGTGAGCTGTTATTTGGTGATGAGATGGCGGTTGTTCGTGGTGATTTGGTTGGGGTTTCCTTGATATACTCGTCGGGAGGCCTTATGTTGGTAGTTGGGGGTTGAATCTTATTATTAACGTTGTTTGTTGTTTTAGAATTGACTCGTGGGCACTATCGTGGGGGTCTTCGTGCAGTTAGATTAGTATAACGGCTGTCGCAGTTGTTAGGAGAAAAATTGTTAAGTAGGTTTTAATTAGGCCTCGTTGAATGTTTGTAGTGGTTTTGATTATTGGCAGTTGTTGGCTAGCAATTCCCTGGGGCCCTATTTTCTCATATCAGTTCACGTCTAGGAGATGTGTAGAGATGATTTGTCCTATGTTTAATGAGAGTTTGGGCAGTGTTCGATGAATAATATTAGGAAAGAACCCCAAAAGATTAGAAAAAGAATGGCTGTAAGATGGGGTGTTTGGCTTTTTTGTAGTAATGTTAGAAAGGTCGAATGCAATAATTAGGCCTAAAATAGTGACTAGTAGTGCTGCTAATTTGGCTAGAAGTGGTATAGTTAAAACTGGTGTTTTAATGGGGTCTAAGTTTGATGTTAAAATAAGTCCGGCAAGGATGCTTCCTCAGGCAAGGCGTTTAATAGGATTATAAATTAATGGGTTGTTTTCATTAATTGGAGAAAGTGGCAATGAGCGTGGGAAATTTATTGAGGCAAAGTAAATAATGCGAAAACTGTAAATTGCTGTGAAAGAAGTGGCTAGGATAGTTAGGACAAGTGCTCAGGAGTTAGCGGGAGAAGTGTTTAGTGCTTCAATAATTGCGTCCTTTGAAAAAAATCCGGCTAGAAATGGTGTGCCTATTAAAGCAAGACTACCAATTGTGAGACAGGTGGTTGTAATTGGGAGTGTGTGTTGAAGTCCCCCTATTTTTCGAATGTCCTGTTCGTCATTTAAGCTGTGGATAATAGAGCCAGAACATAGGAATAATATGGCTTTGAAGAAGGCGTGGGTACAAATGTGGAGAAAGGCCAGTTGTGGGCAATTTAACCCAATTGTGACTATTATTAGGCCTAGTTGGCTGGATGTTGAAAAGGCAACAATTTTTTTGATATCATTTTGTGTGAGGGCGCATGCTGCTGTAAATAGGGTTGTTATGGCACCAAGGCAGAGGCAAGTAGTTAGTATAAGTTGGTTGTTTGCTATAAGGGGGTGAATACGAATTAGTAGAAAAATTCCTGCTACTACCATGGTGCTTGAGTGGAGTAAGGCTGATACTGGGGTTGGGCCCTCCATTGCGGCAGGAAGTCATGGATGTAAACCAAATTGGGCTGATTTGCCTGTTGCCGCTAAAATAAAGCCTAAGATTGGAAGGGTTATGTCATTATTTTGTAGCATAAAGACTTGGTGTAATTCTCAGGAGTTTAAGTGAATTGAAAGTCAGGCTATGCTTAGAATTAAGCCAATATCTCCAACTCGGTTATAAATAACTGCCTGTAGTGCTGCGGTATTTGCATCTGCGCGTGAATATCACCACCCAATTAGGAGAAATGACATAATTCCGACTCCTTCTCACCCAATAAATAACTGGAAGAGATTGTTGGCTGTGACAAGAATTATTATTGTTACTAGGAAAGTTAGTAGATATTTAAAGAACCGATCTATCAGTGGGTCGGTTGATATGTATCAAATTGCGAACTCCAGAATAGACCATGTCACAAAAAGGGCGATTGGAATAAATACTGTTGAATATAAATCAAACTTAAAACTTATATTAATATCATATGTGTTAATAGTAATTCAGTTGAAGTTTGTGATAACAGATTCTGTGCCCTGGTCAAGAAAAATAAATAGTGGGATTAGACTGATGAAAAATGCGATTTTTACGCTGGACTTTGTGAGGTGGGCTGTAGGCTGTTTTAGCATAAGATTGAGGAGAATTGGAAAGAGAAGGGTGATAATTGTTAGTAGCAAAGAAGAGCTAAAGATAAGTGGAAGATTCATAGCTTTTACTTGGAGTTGCACCAAGAGTCTTTGGTTCCTAAGACCAACGGATCAACTTTTTTCCTTTAAAAGCCGAGTAAGCCGCGGAGTTGAACCACGGTGACAAGTAATTAGCAGTTCTTGGTGTTCCGACCTTATTCGGTAAACAGGGAGGGTTTAACTCCTGACTCTAGAATCACAATCTAGTGTTTTGCTAAACTATGTTTACATGAAAAAGCCCCTCAAATTAAGGAGGGGTTTATAATTAATGGGGTAATTGGAAGTAGGTGTAGAAGTATTAGGGTGTGTTCGCGGGTGTGTGTTGGGTTTAAGGCTGTGAGGTGTTGGGGGGTGGGGCCTCGTTGGGTTATTAGAAATATATAAAGAGAATAGGCTGCGGTGAGTAATGTGCCTGTGCCTGTGAGTAGAATTGTTCAGTTAGATCAGTTAAATATAGCAATCATAACAGATAGTTCCCCCATGAGATTTGGTGATGGTGGAAGGGCTATGTTTGCTAGATTAGATAGTAGTCATCAGGCCCCTATAAGGGGTAAAATAATTTGTATGCCTCGAGAGAGTAGGAGCGTTCGGCTGTGGGTTCGTTCATAGTTTGTGTTGGCGAGGCAGAATAAGGCGGAGGAGACAAGTCCATGAGCCACCATTAAAACAATTGCGCCACTAAAGCTTCATGGTGTTTGGATTATTGCTGCGGCAATTACTAAGCCCATATGACTAACTGAAGAATATGCAATTATTGATTTTAAGTCTGTTTGTCGAAGACAAATGGAACTGGTCATGATAACCCCTCAAAGGGCTAGGATAATAAATGGATAGGCCAGGTTGCTTATTGAAGTTGGTAGAAGTATAGAGATTCGTAAAATACCGTATCCGCCAAGTTTAAGGAGAATTGCGGCTAAAACTATTGAGCCGGCAATGGGTGCCTCTACGTGGGCTTTAGGAAGTCAGAGGTGGGCTCCGTAAAGAGGTATTTTAACTATGAATGCAATCAAACAGGCAAGTCATCAAGCTTTGTTAGCTCAGGAGGATATTATAAGTGGAGTGTTGAGTTGTATAAGTAATGTAGATAAGGTTCCCTCGGAGTTTTGTAGTGATAATAAAGCAACTAATAGAGGCAGTGATCCTATTAGTGTATAAAATAAGAAGTAAATACCTGCATTTAAACGTTCTGCTTGATTTCCCCAACGTGTAATTAATATGAGCGTCGGAATAAGTGTAATCTCAAATGTAATATAAAATAGAATAAGTTCTGTGGTGGAAAAGGCTACAACGAGCGCGATTTGCAAGGAAACTAGAGTGGTGACATATGTTCGCTGTCGGTTTAGAGGTTCTAGTGTCAAGTGATTTTGACTTGCAATGATTATAATCGGAAGGAGTCAACAAGATAAGATTAGTAGTGGGGATGAGAGTTGGTCAATTGATGAAACTTGGGTTGTGAAGTGAGCACTTTCTGTTGGGCTAGCAAATCATGTTAGGCTAATTATGGCAATAAATAGGCTGTGGAAGGTGGAAAATGTTCAAATTCATTTTGATGGGGAGAGTCATACGAGTGGGACCAGCATAAGAGATGGAATAATAATTTTTAGCATTGTAGGAGGTTTAAGTTGTGAAGGTTATCTGTGCCGTGAGTTCGTGTGGTGGCTACTAGAAGAGCTAGTCCTGTGCCTGCTTCGCAGGCAGAAAATGTGAGAATAAGTATGGGGGCGAGAGAGAATGAAATAGAGGATATTTGAGAAGATCAAAGCGATAGCCCAAGGAATAGGGATAATATTATGCCTTCTAAACATAATAGGGCTGATAATAGGTGGGTTCGGTGAAAAGCTAGTCCTGTAAGGCCTAAGATGAATGCGCTACAAAAGCTAAAGTGTGTGAGGGTCATAGGGTGACTGTGGGGTTAAACCACAATTTACTAAGCCGAAATCAGTTGTCTTGTTTGGACTAATTACCCATTCTGCTCATTCTAACCCGCCCTGTAGTCATTCGTAAATCAGCCCAATGGTTAGAAGCGTTAAAATTAGTAGTGATCAAAAGATTGTTAGTATTGGAGTGTCAAGTTGAATTGCTCATGGGGTGGGCAAAAGAAGAGCGATTTCAAGGTCAAACAGAAGAAATAAAATAGCGACAAGGAAGAATCGTATAGAAAAAGGTAGACGGGCAGTGCCTAGCGGATCAAAACCGCACTCATAAGGTGACAGTTTTTCTGTGTCAGGTGAAATTTGTGGTAGCCAAAAGCTAATTAAAGCTAACAAGGTGGCTACTGCTGATGCAGTAAGTAAAGTAGCATAAATCATTATTTTCTCCCGGGGTTTAACCGAGGCTGTGTGATTGGAAGTCACTTGTACTAGCATTAATACTAAGAAAATATGAGCCTCATCAGTAAATGGAGACGTAGAGGAAGAGTCATACAACATCAACAAAGTGTCAATATCAGGCGGCTGCCTCAAATCCGAAGTGGTGTTTTGAAGTGAAATGATATTGGATTTGTCGAATTAGGCACACTCCTAAAAATAAAGAGCCAATAATTACGTGTAGGCCGTGGAAGCCGGTGGCAACAAAGAATGTTGACCCATAGATTCCGTCTGCAATTGTAAAAGGGGCTTCATAATACTCTATTGCTTGAAGGGCTGTGAAATAAAGGCCAAGAAGGATAGTTAGGCCAAGTGATTGAATTGTTTCCTTGCGATTGCCTTGCATGATGCTATGGTGAGCTCATGTGACAGTAACTCCTGAGGCCAATAAAACTGCAGTATTGAGTAGTGGCACCTCAAACGGATTAAGTGGGGTAATTCCTGCAGGGGGTCAACATTCTCCTAGTTCAAGGGTTGGGGCTAGGCTTGAATTATAAAAAGCTCAGAAAAAACCAATGAAAAAGAAGACTTCTGATGTAATGAACAGGATTATGCCATATCGTAAACCTTTTTGAACAGGCGGGGTGTGGTGACCTTGGAATGTACCTTCACGAATTACGTCACGTCATCATTGAAGTATTGTTAAGATCATAATAATTAAGCCAAGGTAAAGAAGGCTTAGGGAATTAAAGTGAAATCATATAGCGAGCCCTGAGGTGAGAAGAAGGGCTGCTACTGCTCCTGTTAGGGGTCAAGGGCTTGGGTCTACTATGTGATAGGCGTGTGCTTGGTGGGCCATGGTTATACGTTTTCTTGTAGATAAAGGCTTAATAGAAGGACAAATACATAAGCCTGAATTATTGCAACCGCAATTTCAAGAATAGTTAAAAGGAAGAGAATAATTGATGTAATAATGGATACGGCAGGTATAATGGGGAGAAGCACGAAAGCCGCTGTAGCAATTAATTGAATGAGGAGGTGGCCTGCTGTGAGATTAGCTGTTAGTCGCACTCCAAGAGCGAGAGGGCGAATAAATAAGCTAATGGTTTCAATAATAATAAGGACGGGGATCAGTAGTGTGGGGGTACCTTCAGGGAGAAGATGTCCTAGGGCAACGGTTGGTTGATTTCGTAGGCCAATTAATACTGTAGCTAATCATAATGGAACAGCTAGTCCTATATTTAGTGATAGTTGTGTGGTTGGGGTAAATGTATATGGAAGTAAACCAAGAAGGTTTACTGAGATTAAAAATAGTATTAAGGATGTTAGTATAAGGGCTCATTTATGACCTCCTAGATTGATAGGGGAGAAGATTTGTTTTGTAAAGTTGTTAACAAACCATGTTTGTAGTGTGATAAGGCGATTACTAATTCATCGATTTGAAGGGGTTGGGAGTAGAAGTCCTGGTATTACGATTGCGACCGCAATTAGTGGGACACCAAGAAGGAGGGGGCTCATAAATTGATCAAAGAAGCTTAGGTTCATGGTCAGGGTCATGGGGTTGGTTTAGATTTTTCTGTGGTTTGAGTGGCGGGCTCGTTTATTGATAGATGTTTTGTTACTTTTTGTGGGAAAATTGTGAGGAGAATCAATCATGAAAAGATTAAGATAACAAATCATGGGCCTGGGTTGAGTTGTGGCATTTCACTAAGGGTAATTAGGTCACCTGTCTACAGCTTAAAAGGCTGTTGCTATTCTGTATTAGCTTCTTAGTGAGGCTTCTAGTATTGATGAAGATCAGTTTTCAAAGGTTTTTAAAGGCACTGCTTCGACTACAATTGGTATGAAGCTGTGATTGGCTCCACAAATTTCAGAACATTGACCATAAAAAACACCTGGGCGAGTTGCAATAAAGGATGTTTGATTTAATCGTCCTGGAATTGCATCTGTTTTAATTCCTAGTGCGGGAACAGCTCAGGAGTGTAAAACATCTTCTGCTGTAATTAGCATACGGGTTGGGGATTCCATTGGGACCACCATGCGGTTATCTACTTCCAAAAGTCGAAATTGTCCTGGAGTCAGGTCTTGTGTGGGGATTATGTAGGAGTCGAATGCAAGGTCTTCGTAGTTAGTGAATTCGTAACTTCAATATCACTGATGGCCAATTGCTTTGACCGTTAAATGTGGGTCACTGATTTCATCTATTAGGTAAAGAATGCGAAGTGATGGAAGGGCAATGACAATGAGGATAATTGCAGGTATAATTGTTCAGACCATTTCAATTTCTTGGGCGTCCATTGCATTTGTGTTTGTTAATTTTGTTGTTATTATGGTGGTAATAATGTAGAGAACCAGCGTACTAATTAAAAATACGGCTATTAATGCGTGGTCGTGAAAATGTAAGAGTTCTTCTATAATAGGCGATGCTGCATCTTGAAATCCTAATTGTGCTGGGTGGGCCATGTTAAGATATGCAGGGGTCTAACCCACAACTTTGCCTTGACAAGGCAATATAATAATTTACTAATATCTTATTAAGAAGGTGGCAGACTGGTCATGTGGCTGACTTGAAATCAGCTTAAGGGGGTTCAATTCCTTCCTTTCTCGTTAAGTCCGATAGGGTGTTTGAACAAATGCTGGTTCTTCAAATGTGTGATATGGTGGAGGGCAGCCGTGAAGTCATTCAATGTTTGTTGAGGTAAGTTCAGTTAGGAGTACTTCGCGTTTTGTTGAGAAAGCCTCTCAGATAATAAATATTATTATAATTACTGCTACAAGAGAAATTAAAGACCCAACTGAGGAGACTGTGTTTCACAGAGTGTATGCGTCTGGGTAATCAGAATAGCGTCGAGGTATCCCGGCTAGACCTAAAAAATGTTGAGGGAAAAATGTTAAATTAACTCCTGCAAATATTACACCAAAGTGAATTTTTGTTCAGGTTTCATGAAGAGTGTATCCTGTGAATAGTGGAAATCAGTGTACGAATCCGCCTATAATTGCAAATACGGCTCCTATGGATAATACATAGTGGAAGTGGGCTACAACATAATATGTGTCATGAAGAACAATGTCTAATGAGGAGTTGGCCAGGACAATGCCGGTGAGACCCCCTACTGTAAATAAAAAGATGAAGCCCAGAGCTCATAGTATGGCTGCATCCCATTTAATGGTTCCTCCATGCATAGTAGCTAATCAGCTGAATACTTTTACACCAGTTGGAATTGCAATAATCATCGTTGCTGAGGTAAAGTAGGCTCGGGTGTCCACATTTAGGTCTACGGTGAATATGTGGTGGGCTCAAACAATAAAACCTAGTAGGCCAATTGATATTATAGCTCAGACTATGCCTATATAACCAAATGGTTCTTTTTTGCCAGAGTAATATGTTACAATGTGTGAGATTATGCCAAATCCTGGCAGAATCAAGATATAAACTTCAGGGTGACCAAAGAATCAAAACAGGTGTTGATATAATACGGGGTCTCCACCTCCAGCAGGGTCAAAAAAGGTCGTGTTGAGGTTTCGATCTGTGAGTAGTATTGTGATACCTGCGGCAAGAACGGGGAGTGAGAGTAGTAGAAGAATCGCTGTAATTAGTACAGATCATACAAACAACGGTGTTTGGTATTGTGACATTGCTGGTGGTTTTATGTTAATTGTTGTAGTAATAAAGTTAATAGCACCTAAAATTGAGGAGACTCCGGCAAGGTGTAAAGAAAAAATAGTTAGGTCCACGGATGCTCCGGCGTGAGCCAGGTTTCCGGCCAAAGGTGGGTAGACAGTTCAGCCCGTCCCGGCTCCTGCTTCTACGCCAGACGACGCTAGAAGTAGAAGGAAAGACGGGGGAAGAAGTCAGAAGCTTATGTTATTTATTCGCGGGAAGGCCATGTCCGGAGCCCCGATTATTAGAGGGACAAGTCAGTTTCCAAAGCCTCCAATTATGATAGGCATTACCATGAAAAAAATTATTACGAAGGCATGAGCGGTAACAATTACATTATAAATTTGGTCGTCTCCAAGCAGTGTTCCGGGCTGGCTCAGTTCCGCTCGAATTAACAGGCTAAGGGCAGTTCCAACCATTCCGGCTCAGGCACCAAAAACCAGATAAAGGGTGCCAATGTCTTTGTGATTTGTCGAAAAAAGTCAACGTGTGATTGCCACAGGTAAAATGGCCGAGGGTTAGGCGGCGGATTGTAGCTCCACAAACAAAGGTTCAAGTCCTTTTTTTACCAAGCCCCGTGGTGTACCACACATAAGATTGCAAATCTTAAGAAGCGAGATGAAACTCGCCGGGGCTTCTCCCGTCTTTAAGAGGCGGGAGAAGTAGAATGAAGCTCGCTGGATTGAGCTTTTAGCTGTTAACTAAATTTTTACGGGATCGAGGCCCGTCTTTCTAGAAAGGCTTTAGCTTAATAAAAGTATCTGAGTTGCATTCAGGTGATGTTGGATAGAGTCCTGCAAGTCTTAACAGAAACTAGGAGGGTTTAACTCCTGCTGAAAGCTTTGAAGGCTTTTGGTCTGGTTATCCTAAGTTCCTATGGTATGAGAGACAGTAGAAAGGGTGTAATTGGAAGAAGGGTGACTGAGGTTATTGCTGATGTTGCTAAGAGAAGTTTTGGTTGAACGGTTGAAAAACGTCACAGTTGGGGGGAGTGAGTTGTGTTTGGGTGTGTTGTGAGTGTCAGAGCATAGGCTAATCGAATATAAAAAAATAGGCTTAGGAGTGCTGACAGGGCTATTACAGTAGCTAGAACTGTGGCATTTTGTTTTGTTATTTCTTGAAGAATAAGTCATTTGGGCATAAATCCTGTTAGAGGAGGGAGTCCGCTTATTGAGAGGAGTATTAGTGTAAATATGGCGGCTAGTGTTGGTGTTTTTTGTCATGATGAGGATAGGGTGGAGATTTTAGTTGAAGATAATATTTTTAGTGTTAAAAACACGGCTGTTGTTATAATAATATAAATAATTAAGTTAAGGGCGGTGAGTTGAGGGGAAATAGTTAAGGCTGCTATTATTCAGCCAAGGTGGGCAACTGATGAGTAGGCTAAAATTTTTCGGAGTTGTGTTTGATTTAATCCACCCCATCCCCCAATAACTGTGGAGATGATACCTGCAGTAAATAGGAGTTGAGGGTTTAGGCTTGTGGAGATTTGAAGGAGAAGGACTATTGGGGCTAGTTTCTGTCATGTAGACAGTATTAGTCCTGTTGTTAAGTCAATGCCTTGCAAGACTTCGGGGAGTCAAAAATGAAAGGGTGCAACCCCAAGCTTTATTAAGATGGCTATTAATATGGTTGTTGTTGATAGGTGGGAAGTTAGATTTATAATGTCTCATTCTCCTGTAGCTCATGCATTAGTGATGCTAGAGAATAGGATTATGGCTGATGCAGCAGCTTGTGTAATGAAATATTTTGTTGCGGCTTCAATTGCTCGAGGGTGATGTATTTTGGCTATTAAGGGGATAATTGCTAGTGTGTTAATTTCAAGACCCATTCAGGCTAAAAGTCAGTGATGGCTGGATGCTGTAATTATAGTTCCTAGGGCTAGACTTGATAGAAGAGTGGATAGTACTAGTGGGCTCATTAGTAGAGGAAGGGGTTTAACCAACATGTTTGGGGTATGGGCCCAAAAGCTTTTTTAGCTGACTTTACTAGAAAGTAGTATAGTGGGAGTACAGAGAGTTTTGATCTCTCAGGGGTAGGTTCAATTCCTATTTTTCTAAGGAAATGAGGGGGTTTTAACCCCTATGTTTCACTCTATCAAAGTGATCCTTAGTTTTCGGGCACATTTCCTAAATTTGTGGGGGAAGTCCTGCAGTTGAAATTGGGAGAGCAATATGTCAGATTGTCAGGGCGAGGGTAATTGGTAGAAAATTTTTTCATACAAGGTGCATGAGTTGATCATATCGAAAGCGTGGATAGGAGGCTCGAACTCAGAGAAAGAGTATAGATAGTGCAGTAGCTTTTATTATTAACATAACAGGGGATTGCAAGATAAAGTGGTAGGAGCCAAGAAATAGGACGGCGGATAGCGTATTTATCATGAGAATGTTGGCGTATTCTGCTAAAAAAAATAAGGCAAATGGTCCTCCGGCATACTCGACGTTGAAGCCGGAAACTAGTTCGGATTCTCCCTCAGTAAGGTCGAATGGAGCTCGGTTTGTTTCTGCTAGTGTCGAGATGTATCATATTATGGCTATAGGTCATCCGGGGGCGATTAGTCAGACCCATTCTTGAGATGTATTAAAACTGTATAGGGTGAAGCTGCCGGTAAATATAATTAAGCATAGAAGGATTAGTGCTAGTGTAACTTCGTAGGAGATTGTTTGGGCAACAGCTCGTAGAGCTCCAATAAGAGCGTATTTTGAATTGGACGATCAACCTGATCCTAAAATGGAGTAAACAGTTAGGCTTGAGATCGCCAAAATAAATAGAATACTAAGGTTGATCTCTACTAGTGAAAATGGTATTGGTAGGGGGGTTCAAATAGATATGGCTAAGGTCAAGGCCATGGTTGGTGTAAGCATGAATAGGAATTGTGAGGAGGTAGATGGGCGAATGGGCTCCTTTAAGAATAGTTTTAAGCCGTCAGCCACTGGTTGAAGAATGCCGGTTGGGCCTACAATATTAGGGCCTTTGCGAAGTTGTATATATCCTAGTACTTTTCGTTCAACAAGTGTTAGAAAAGCCACGGCTAATAGGATTGGAATAATATATAGCAAGAAATTGACAAGATGAGTAAGGATAACAAACATAGCTGATGAGGGGAATTGAACCCCCGGGTTAAAGGACTTAGGTCTTTTGCATTTACCGGGCTCTGCCACACCAACAAATGCTAATCTTGCATTTGATTGCAAGTTCTTATTTAATTAAGTTGTTTACATTAATTTAGAGTGTGGCATAGCGGGGTAGTGGCCACATTTTTCTGGTCCTTTCGTACTAGGAAAATTCTTGCATAGATAGAAACTGACCTGGATTACTCCGGTCTGAACTCAGATCACGTAGGGCTTTAATCGTTGAACAAACGAACCCTTAGCAGCGGCTGCACCGCTAGGAGGCCCTGATCCAACATCGAGGTCGTAAACCTATTTGTCGATATGAACTCTGAAAATAGATTGCGCTGTTATCCCCAGGGTAACTTGGTTCGTTGATCAATTTGATTGGATCGGTGTGTTAGATATTCCATTGCTTAGAATTGTGGATCTTGGCTAAGGGTTGTCCCTTTCATTTCGGAGGATTTGCTTTTCTCCGTGGTCGCCCCAACCGAAAACGACAGGTCACTTTAGCTAGTTAAATATTTTGCCCTTGGGTATTAATAAGAAGCTAGTGCCTTTAGTTTAAAGCTCCATGGGGTCTTCTCGTCTTATGGTTTTATCCCCGCTTCTGCACGGGGAGATCAGTTTCACTGATTGGGTGTGGGAGACAGTTGAACTCTCGTGATGCCATTCATACTGGTCTTTATTTAAAAGACAAGTGATTACGCTACCTTTGCACGGTCAGAATACCGCGGCCGTTGAACACATGGTCACTGGGCAGGCGTTACCTCTTATATGTGAGTTGCAAGAGGCGATGTTTTTGGTAAACAGGCGAAGTTCATGTTTGCCGAGTTCCTTCCACACCTTTTAATCTTTCTTGAGATGCTCTTGTGTAAGTTTAACGGCTAATTGTGTAGAATTTTCTTGAAGGGTTTTTACATTTCCCTCAGTAAGGGGCCGGTAATTATCAGTGATTAGTTCAATCTGATGTACACTTGCATTAAGAGAAGTTCATTTCTTGTTACTAGTTCTAACATAAACTTTTTTATATTAATATAAATGGACTCGATAATTTGGTAGGGTCAGAGAGAGTTATAGGTATTTGTGTGGTGGTTCATTTGAGCTGTGACGCTTTCCTTGAAGGTGGCTGCTTTTAGGCCAACTTGATCAAGACCTTAAAAAATGTAATCTTTACCTAGGTTCCAGGTTGTTTCCTGTTTCAAATGAGCTGTACCTCATTTGAATAACTCTTAAAGCTGAGGGTGCACTTTAATAGTGACTAAGTTTTAAGGCAGAATTTATGTTCTTTTCTCGAGCAACCAGCTATCACTAAGCTCGTTAGGTCTATCACCGCTACTCGTGAATTTTCCCACTCTTTTGCTACAGAGACGGGTTTGCTCTTTAGGCTATTCAGGAGTAGCTCGCTTAGTTTCGGGGGGTCAAGCTGAAAGTCTTTTTGCTTGGGTTGACTTGTTAGACCATGATGCAAAAGGTACAAGGATGGGTCTTTGCTTTTTTGTGCTTTAATGAGTTCTTTCATTTCTATTTCATCGTTCCCTTGCGGTACTTGGTCTATTGTTCCTATTTTTTGTTCTATCTCCTTTACTAAAACTAGGTAATGTTTTAATTTATTATTACTTGGGATATGTGGTGTAATTGAACTAGAAGTATGGCTGGCAAAATGGTCCGGTTTAAGCGGGCATCTATTCGGTGTAAGCGAATTGCTTTATTAAGCTACATTTTGTATTCCAAGCACACCTTCCGGTATACTTACCATGTTACGACTTACCTCTTCTTTTACTTATTTTGTGTATTAAAAATTGTGTTGGTTTAGTTGAAGAGGGTGACGGGCGGTGTGTGCGCGCCCCAGGGCCAATTTAAAAAGAACACTATTGTTTCTTTTTACTACTAAATCCTCCTTCTAATCTAATTTCATATGATTTTTCGTGTGCTCTAAGTTAGAGAATGTAGCCCATTTCTTTCCACTTCATACGCTACACCTTGACCTGACGTTTTGGTGGTAATCATTGTGCCTACTTTCCCTCACGGGGTGGGCTGGCGACGGTGGTATATAGGCGGTATTGGCAAGAAGTGGTGAGGTTAAGCGGGGGTTATCGATTATAGAACAGGCTCCTCTAGGTGGGTGGGGCACCGCCAAGTCCTTTGGGTTTTAAGCTGGAGCTCGTAGTTCCCGGGCGGAAGTGCTTTGTATTGAGTCATAGTTTGAGGCTGGGCATAGTGGGGTATCTAATCCCAGTTTGTTTCCCAGCTGTCGTGAATTCAGGGGTGGCAGGGCTACTTTAGTAAAGTTCTTCCAGCTTGCTAGTGCGTGCGACGGCTTAGTAGCTGTTTGGCTCTGGTAGAGGTTCTTCCTTAATCACTCTTTACGCCGATTTCTGTCAATTTGAGTCTTTCGTATAACCGCGGTGGCTGGCACGAGATTGACCGACTCTGTGAGCTATAACTGATTCAAGCTTTCGCTTATATTCAAAGTTTATCACTGCTGAGTTCCCTTGAGGGTGTGGCATAGCAAGGTGTCATGGGCATAAATGGTGCCTGATACCAGCTCCTTGTTCTCTGTGGGGAGAATGCAAGGGCATTTTCACTGGGGTGCGGATACTTGCATGTGTAAGTTTAGCTATAATTGACTGTAAGGTAGGGACCAAACCTTTGTGCTCACGGAGCTTTTTAGGGCTCGTCTCAGCATCTTCAGTGCTGTGCTTTAATTAAGCTACGTGGGC